TAGCTGGAGAATATCCGACAACAGCTTCCATTGAATGAATAATGGATCCAGATCCTAAAAACAACAATGCTTTTGAATAAGCATGAGTAATCAAATGAAATAAAGCGGCTCGATAGGATCCCATACCTAAAGCTAACATCATATAACCCAATTGAGACATTGTGGAATAGGCCAAATTTTTCTTAATATCTTTTTGAGCAATAGCTAAAGTAGCTCCTAATACTACTGTTATTATACCTATAAAAGCTATTCCATTCATTATTGGGGGTAGAACTATGAAAAGAGGAAGAAGCCGAGCTACAAGAAAAATTCCAGCCGCTACCATAGTAGCAGCATGTATAAGGGCGGAAATAGGAGTAGGTCCTTCCATAGCATCAGGTAGCCACACATGAAGAGGAAATTGGGCGGATTTAGCGACTGCGCCACAAAATAGGAAGAGGGCAAACAAAGTAACAAAAAAAACATTAATCTCATTTTTATAAATTAAGTTATTTATTATTTGAAACAAATCCCTAAATTCCAAACTACCCGTTATCCAATAAAGACCTAAAATTCCCAATAATAAACCAAAATCCCCTACACGATTAGTTACAAATGCTTTTTGACAAGCATTTGCCGCAATAGGACGTGTGAACCAAAAGCCTATTAATAAATAAGAACACATTCCAACCAATTCCCAAAAAACATAAATTTGTATCAAATTCGAACTAGTAACTAATCCCAGCATTGAAATATTAAAAAGAATCATATAAGCAAAAAATCTCAAATATCCTTGATCATGAGACATATAATTATCACTATAAATAAGAACCAAAATACCAACAGTAGTAATTAATATTGACATAATAGACGTAAGTGAATCGATTAAGCACCCAAACTCTAAAGAAAGATCATTATTTATGGTCCAAGACCATACATATTGATAAATAGAGCTATTATTGACTTGATGAATAGACAGATCAACCGAAAAAATCATAACTATAGTTAACAATAAAATACTAGGAAAAGCCCACATACGACGCAGATTTTTTGTTGTCGTCGGAAAAAATAAAAGTCCCACTCCTATTAACATAGGAACTGGAAATGGAATAAAAGGTATAATCCATGAATATTGATATGTATATTCCATACAATAAACAAAAAAAATTCCGATTCTAATGAATTTTATTTCTTATTCGTTGGTTTTTTATCTTTTTTGTAAAGAAGGAGTTCGGTTAATAAAAAAAAGAAATATAGAATTAAAATAGACAGATGTATTATTAATTTGAATCTTTATTCAATATTTGAAATATTACATATTACAAAGTATAAACTAAAAATGGAGTGATAACGAAATTCCTAGCAAAAAATAAATTTTTTTTAATTCGAATTTAATTTTATGTATAGAGTTGGAATAAAATAATTAATTACACCAAAACTAAGAACATTTTTTATTTTTATATGAATGATGAATTAAAAAAAGTCCTTTTTTGACAAAAATCATCGGTTCATTTTTGATTTTTTAACTAATTTAGTATTTTGATTACAATAAAATAAAAAATCTTGATGTTTGGAAAAATCAAAAAAAAAAGGGTTATAATATTCAATGTTTTACTTTAAATAGGAAACAAAAAATGGGAATTAAGATAGATAAGATATATGGCTAATTAAAGAGAAATTCCTTTTCATTTACATAAAAAAATGTCTTTGACATAGAACTATATAAAAATGAAAAACTATATAAATTATATGGCAGTTCCAAAAAAGCGCACTTCTATATCAAAAAAAATTATTCGGAATACTTTATGGAAAAAGAAAGGATATTGGACAAGATTGAAAGCTTTTTCATTAGCACAATCTATTTTTACGGGGAATTCAAAAAGCTTTTTTTGTAACAAATACAAACGTTAGAGTAATTTCAATTAACTGGATTCAATGAATATTTTTAAAATAAAAAAAATACTAATATAAATTTAATATTTAATATATATATAGTTATAGTATTAATTTCAGTATAGTATTAATTTATAATATTTACATTATCTATATTCTAATAAAAAATACTTTGAATGTAGTCTTCCATTTTTTATTTTGATTATAGAAGTGCTCTTTTTTATTTTCCACTGAATATAAAAAAATGGAAATACATTTCTTTATATTCAGAAAATGAAATAAATAAAAAAAGAGTCATTTAAAATTACATAACATAAACATAATAATTGGATTATAATTTTATAATTATTAATTTATATATATAATAATATAATTTTTTTTTTACTTTTACTAAGACTTCAGAATAAAAAATGTATTTATATTTTATATTTAGAATAAGAATATAGATATAGAATAAAAAGAAAAGTATTGAAATATATATTTCGAATAGATTCTAATAAAATTCTTTATTTAATGTTTAGTAAACAAATATTTTACTTTAATTGATTCTTTGAATCTCGACAATTGATTAAAAATTAATTATTATGATTTTGAGTAAGCCGCTATGGTGAAATTGGTAGACACGCTGCTCTTAGGAAGCAGTGCTAGAGCATCTCGGTTCGAGTCCGAGTAGCGGCATGATATCTTATCTTTTCAAAAAAAAAAAAGGTCCTATAATGAACTCAATTCTTATTTCTATTCCTAGTATTTCGATTTTGTCATTATATATTATATGATGGTATTTTCCACTTTAGAGCATATATTAACTCATATATCGTTTTCGGTCGTATCCATTTTAATTTCAATTCATTTGATAACCTTATTATTAGTCAATGAAATCATAAGATTATATGATTCGTCAAAAAAAGGCATGATAATAACCTTTTTTTGTATAACAGGATTGTTAGTTACTCGTTGGGCTTTTTCGGGACATTTACCGTTTAGTGATTTATATGAATCATTAATATTTCTTTCATGGACTTTTTCCATTTTTTATATGGTTCCTTCCTTCAAAAAACATAAAAACTACTATTTAAACACAATAATAGCACCAAGTGTTATTTTTACTCAAGTCTTTGCTACTTCAGGTCTTTTTAAAAAAATGAACGAATCCATAATATTAGTACCCGCTTTACAGTCCCATTGGTTAATGATGCACGTAAGTATGATGATATTGGGTTATGCAACTCTTTTATGTGGATCATTATTATCTGTGGCTATTTTAGTCATTACATTCCAAGAACTGCTTGGTAAAAGCAAGAATTTGTTTTTTTTAATAAATGAATCATTTTCTTTTGTCGAAATTAAATACATGAATATGAATGAAAAAAATAATGTTTTCCAAAAAACAGCTTTTTCGTCTTATAGAAATTATTATAGATCTCAATTTATTCAACAATTGGATCGTTGGGGTTACCGTACTATTAGTCTAGGTTTTATCTTTTTAACAATAGGTATTATTTCAGGAGCAGTATGGGCTAATGAGGCATGGGGATCATATTGGAATTGGGATCCAAAGGAAACTTGGGCTTTTATTACTTGGACTATATTCGCGATTTATTTACATACTAGAAAAAATAAAAAATGTGAATATATAAACTCTTCAATAGTGGCTTCTATGGGTTTTTTTATAATTTGGGTATGTTATTTAGGGATAAATCTTTTAGGAATAGGACTACATAGTTATGGTTCATTTACATCTAATTGAATTAAAGTGAAGAAACAACTTTACAAATCGAAATAAAGAAATCCAAATAAAATAGAATAAATATATATAATAACTAAAAAGAAAAATTCAAATAAATGATAGAGAACCCCTTAAATCAAGTAATGCGGTAGTGACTCAAGGGTTTCTCACAAACAACATATTCACTTAGAATTATTTCTTTTTTAATACATAAATTAATACATAATTAATACAATACAAATATATATATATATTTGTATTGTACATAGGATTTATTTCTTCTTTTTTTTTTTCATTTATTCCTGAAAACTATCTATAAAAAATTAGATAGAATAGCTTCAACCTTGTCAGCCGAAAATGAAAAAATAAAATCTGGATAAATACCAATACTTATAACAGGTATAAGGATAGAAATTGAAATAAATAATTCTCGTGGCCCCGAATCAAAAAAATAAGAATTTGGTGTATTAAAAATCTTGTATCCATAGAACATTTGACGTAAGATAGATAATGAATAAATAGGAGTTAATATCATTCCAATTGCTGTTACAAAAGTTACTAGTATTTTTGTGATTAAAAGATATTTTTGGCTAGTAATTATTCCTAATAAGACTATCAATTCTGCAACAAAACCGCTCATGCCCGGCAATGCAAGAGAAGCCATCGATAACATAGTGAAAACTGTGAATATTTTTGGCATTGGGATAGCCATTCCACCCATTTCGTCGAGATAAAGAAGACGTAGTCTATCATAACTAGTTCCCGCCAAGAAAAAAAGAGCAGCGCCAATAAATCCATGAGAGATTATTTGTAAAATAGCCCCGTTGAGACCTGTATCGCTTATAGAGCCAATTCCTAAAATTAAGAAACCCATATGAGATACCGAAGAATAAGCTATTCTTTTTTTTAAATTACGTTGACCAAGAGATGTTGAAGCTGCATAGATTATTTGAATTGAACCTAATAGCATTAACCAGGGGCAAAATATAGAATGAGCACGAGATAATAATTCCATATTAATTCGAACCAACCCATATGCTCCCATTTTTAATAATATTCCGGCTAAAAGCATACAAGTGCTGTAATGTGCCTCTCCGTGGGTGTCGGGTAACCACGTATGTAAGGGTATAATTGGTAATTTGACAGCAAAAGCAATAAGAAATCCCATATAGAATATTATTTCCAACGCCATGGGATATGATTGATTAGTTAATAATTCAAAATTTAATGTTGGTTCATTCGAACTATATAAACCCATACCCAGAATTCCCAGTAATAAAAAAACAGAACTTCCCGCAGTGTACAAAATAAATTTTGTAGCTGAATACAAACGTTTTTTTCCACCCCACATGGATAAAAGTAGATAAACGGGAATTAATTCGAATTCCCACATGATGAAAAAAAGTAAAATGTCTCGAGAAGCAAATGTTCCTATTTGACCACTATACATTGCTAACATCAGGAAATAAAAAAATTTGGATTCTCGAGTAACTGGCTGAGCCGCTAACGTAGCTAAAGTAGTAATGAATCCTGTCAATAAAATGGGTCCTATAGAGAGTCCATCTATTCCGAATCTCCAGTAAAAGTCAAAAAAATGGATCCATTTATAATTTTCTGTCAATTGAATTAGTGGATCATCCAATTCGAAATGATAACAAAATACATAGGCTGTTAGAAGTAGATCAATTAAACAAATACAAAAAGTATACCACTTAATGACCTTATTTCCTTTATGAGGAAATAAGAAAATTAAGGAACCCGCGGCTATTGGCAAAACTACAATTATTGTTAACCAAGGAAAAAAATTCGTGATAAAAATAAGATATACTTAGACTAGAAAAACCCGCGCTCAAAATATAAAAACAAATCTTTTGTATTTTGAGCGCGGGTTTTTGCCAGTAAAAAAAAGGTACTTGTGTGTGTGGTTCTTTTTGAAATATATCAATAAGCTAGACCCATGCTTCGAGTTGTTTCATGCCATAAATAAACTCTAACACTTAAGAAATCCGTCGGACAGGCGGATTCACACCTCTTACAACCAACACAGTCTTCTGTTCTTGGGGCAGAAGCAATTTGTTTAGCTTTACATCCATCCCAAGGTATCATTTCTAAAACATCTGTGGGGCAGGCTCGAACACATTGAGTACATCCTATACATGTATCATAAATCTTTACTGAATGTGACATTGGATCGTAATCCTTGAACATCAAAAATTCACCATTTTCGATCTAGTAAAGTCGTAAACGAATTATATATAAATATTACACCAGATGAATCAATGATTTATCATAATTTTGCTAATCAAAATCTACTTACTAGATTAATTAAAATAAAAATAACATAATAGAACCAAGATACTTTGATTTCTTATGTTTGTTTTTGCAAACATTATCACATTATCATAAGTTATATATCATATATGCCAATTTGAAATATATGCCCATTTGAATTGATTAATAGTACACACTATTATAAATTCTACTTTTTTTTAGTAATACTATTTATTCAACAAATTCGATTGATTGATACGAGTTGATTTTCTATTACGATAAATAGAGGAAACAATAGCCAGTCCGATAGCTGCTTCAGCGGCTGCAACAGCTATAACAAAAATTGAAAAAATATTTCCTTTTAATTGACGACTATCAAAAAAATCGGAAAAGGTTACGAGATTTATATTAACTGCATTCAGTATAAGTTCAAGACACATAAGGGCTCTAACCATATTTCGACTTGTAATCAACCCATAGATACCTATAGAAAATAAAAAGGCACTCAAAACAAGTGCATGTTCAAATATCATTGACCAACTCCTTATCAATTTTGATTCATTTCAATATGAACGAGAATTTAACTGATTTTATTGACTAAAGAATATAAAAAGTCTACTACAAAAAACGATTTTCTACATAAATACTCTTTTACGTTCACATAGAATTCAACGAAAATAAATGTGATAAAATCTAACAAAATTCAATTTGGATTTATATTGTTAGTTCTAAAAATATATTATTGGCGAGCCACAACAATTGCACCTATCAAAGCAACTAAAAGAATTATTGAAATGAGTTCAAATGGAAGAAAAAAATCTGTTGATAAATGAATTCCAATTTGTTGACTAGTACTTATCAAATCTTGCTCTATAATCTGATTTGGTCTTGTAGTCCAAATAATCCCATGCCATGATGTATCTAGAATAGTAGTTATTAGTGAAAGAAAAATACTTGTACAAACCGTCAAAGTAATTCCGTTCCCAACGGTCCAAAGATGAAAATCTTGGTAATATTCTGAACCATTCATGAACATCACAGCAAATATGATTAAAACATTTATAGCGCCCACGTAAATAAGTAGCTGTGATGCAGCTACAAAATGGGAGTTTGATAAAATATAGAATAAAGATATACAAACAAGAACCATTCCCAACGAAAAAGCAGAAAAAATGGGATTCGTAAATAATACTACTCCTAGACTTCCTAGTATAAGACCTGACCCCAAAAAGACTAAAAGAAAATCATGTAACGGTTCAGGCAAATCCATTATATGTAAAATAAGAGATAAATAAATCGAAATTTCATGACCTTATTGATATGACCAGGAAAAAAATTATAGATAAAATACTAAAATTCTCTCCGCATTGAATTGAACCTAATCCTAAGATAAGAAATGATCCTAATATAAAAAAAGTGAATTGCTATAAGTACAGTTATTATCGAATCAATATCATTTCATTCGTTTCTTTATATGAAAGAGTAATTTCAAACTAGAAAATTAAAATTTTAAAAATTAAAGAAGTAAAAGAAGTATATGTATAATATATGATTGGATTTATATTCGATAATTTTCGTTTTCAGAAGAATTGGATTTAATTATCAATAATTTATAATTTTATTTGAATTTATAATTTTATTTGAATCGTTCGAATTGTATAATCATCAATTACTGATACTGGTAAACGGCCCAAAGCAATTTGATTATAATTCAATTCGTGGCGATCATAAGTCGAAAGTTCATATTCTTCAGTCATTGATAAACAATTTGTTGGACAATACTCAATACAGTTACCACAAAATATACAGATTCCGAAATCAATACTGTAATTAAGCAACCGTTTCTTTCGAATATCCGTTTCTAGTTTCCAATCAACAACGGGTAAATCTATGGGACATACACGAACACATACTTCACAAGCAATGCATTTATCAAATTCAAAATGTATTCGACCACGGAAACGTTCTGATGTGATTATTTTTTCATAAGGATATTGAATAGTTACAGGTAAACGATTTGCGTGAGATAAGGTAATCATGAAACCTTGACCAATGTACCTTGCAGCTCGGACTGTTTGTTGACCATAATTTATGAATCCAGTTACCATAAGGAACATATCGTGAATATCTCTGAATATTTTTTTCTTTCTCTTGTTTGATACAAGTTTTTAATTTTAATATAGAAGGTCCATTTTTTATAGTGAAAACAGTTGAGACGAAGTTGTTAATAATAGATTACCAAGAGAAATCGGTAAAAGAAATTTCCACCCAAGATTTAATAATTGATCTATTCTTAGTCTAGGCAAAGTCCATCGTGTTGTGATAGAAACAAATAAAAATAAAAAAGTTTTAGCTAGTGTAATAAAGATACCCATTATTGTTACAAAAACTCCATATGCTTTATTTATTTCAAAAAATTCAGAAACAAATATGTAAGGAATAGAGATATTTGGACCACCCAAGTAAAGAACTGTTACAAATAACGAAGAAATTAATAGGTTTAAATAGGAAGCAACGTAAAATAAACCAAATTTGATACCCGAATATTCGGTTTGATAACCTGCTACTAATTCTTCTTCCGCTTCTGGTAAATCAAAAGGTAATCTTTCACATTCTGCTAGGGAAGAAATTATAAAAACGATGAAACCCATAGGTTGACGCCATAAATTCCATCCCCAAAAACCATACTTTGATTGAGCATCAACTATATCAACTGTACTTAAACTGTTTGATAATCCTAGTCGGTGATAACATTACTGTTCCCATCTCTATTACAGAACCGTACATGAGATTTTCACCTCATACGGCTCCTTTTTAAAGCCTTAAAAAAATCTACGGACCGAGCCATTTATTTATCCCTTGATATATCCCTAAGATATATAAGATTCCATTTTATTGGACGGTTCTGAATTAGACCAATAGAATTCTGTCTGTCCTAATAACCTAATAAAAAATTGGAATAAGGAAAAATACATTGTATTTCATATTTTTTAATTTTTTTTTTTTATTTTATAAATAAATAAAAAATATGAAAGGTACTTCTGAATTGATCTCATCCCTTAACAAATCAAAAAGTCAATTTGTTGAGTAATAACTAAATTCTTTCATAAAATACTCTTTTAGAATTATCAATAACTCCTTCCAATAACTTCCTAATCGTTTTCGATTACGAAAAAGAATTACATGTTAGTTTTCAAAATTATGACATGAATTCTATCTCCATAAATATGGATATAAGACAAAAAAAGAAAAAGTGGATCCCTTTTTTTTTTGTTCTTAACCTATTCTTTTTTTATGCAAGTATAATAAAAAAGGGACTTAAGAAAAAAATTAAAGGATTATTTCGTTTCGGATAGTCATTTATTTAATTAGTGGATAGAAGATACTCTGGATCGGAATTGTGGGGAGTACGGCTTTCTTTTTTCTACCAATTGAAAGCCCCAATTAGTATTCTTTTTTCTATTAGTCATAAATGTTCTTTTGGATATTTTAAAAAATATACGTTACAAATCCTTTGTATATCTTGGTGTTTCTAACCATCCATTCATTTTTTTTATTAATCCCTTATTTATTTTAATATATTTTATATATATGGTAATATATATAAAATATATTAAAATAAATTAAAGTTGGTCTTTTGTGCCCGCTTCAAGACAGGATGATTAATCAACCAACCTTGGGATAAACGACCACTTCTACTTAAAATTGAATTGATTTTTTCACTTAATTCTTATACATAGAAAATGAGACTCAATATTTTTACTGCAATTTTTTATTATCATACTTTCTATTAACTATAAGTAATATAGTATTCATAAATTATATTCAATAGAAGCTGTTTTATTGCACTCATATAACTATCTGATTAAATTATTCAATCTGAATAAATAAATACTAAAAATAAAAGGAATATATATATTCAATTTATTAACCTCCTTATACTAGAAAAGTATTATAAAGAAAGGAGTATAGCAATAGTAATAGTATCGAACGACAAATTTCTGTCTTAACGAATCACACGTAGAGATATCGATAACACACATAGAGCTAATGGTATTTCATAACTAATCGATTGAGCAGCTGCTCGTAGACCACCCAAAAAGGAATATTTATTATTTGACCCATATCCTGACATAAGAAGTCCAATGGGAGCAATACTCGAAATAGCAATCCATAAAAAAACACCAATATTCAGATCAGATAAAACAAAATTATACCCAAAAGGAATTACCGAATAGCTTATTATAATTGATATGACTGATATGGATGGTCCTATACTGAATAAACGAATATCTCCTCTAGATGGAATAAGATTTTCTTTGAAAAGTAATTTTGTTCCGTCGGCTAGAGCTTGAAGAACTCCAAAAGGACCGGTGTATTCAGGTCCAATACGTTGTTGTATTCCTGCGGATATTTCTCTTTCTAACCATACAATTGCTAGTACACTTATTGTAATTCCCAATACAAGAATAAAAATAGGTGAAAATGCCCATATAATTCCATATACTTCTTTAAAGGATTCTAATCTGAAAAAAAAATGCATATCTTGTATTTCTGTTATATCTATTATCATTTCAACGATCAACTTCTCCCATAATAATATCTATGCTACCTAGTATTGTCATAATATCGGCCAATTTCATTCTTTTAACTAATTGAGGAAGAATTTGCAAATTGATAAAACCCGGTGGACGAATTTTCCATCTCCAAGGAAAACCATTTTGATCTCCTATTAGAAAAATTCCCAATTCTCCCTTGGGGGCCTCAATTCTTACATAAAGTTCTTGTTTAGGCAATTCAAAAGTCGGAGACGGTTTTTTACTAATAAATCGATACTCAAAATCATTCCATTCTGGCTCTTTTTCTCTATCAAAGGAACGGATTTCTAAATTTTCATATGGCCCGCCAGGAATTCCTTCCAAAGCTTGTTGAATAATTTTTATGGATTCCATCATTTCACCAATTCGAACTAAATAACGAGCTAATGAATCTCCTTCTTTTTGCCATTGAACTTCCCAATCAAATTCTTCGTAACATTCATAATTATCAATTTTACGTAAATCCCATTGTATTCCGGAAGCCCGAAGCATCGGTCCCGATAAACCCCAATTTATTACTTCCTTTCCATCAATAACCCCTACCCCTTCAACCCGTTCTAAAAAAATCGGATTTCGAGTAATAAGTTTTTGATATTCAACAATCCTTGTTAAAAAATAATCGCAGAAATCAAAACATTTATCTATCCAACCATAAGGTAAATCAGTTGCTATCCCCCCAATACGAAAAAAATTATGCATCATTCTCATACCCGTCGCAGCTTCAAATAGATCATAAATTAATTCTCTTTCTCTGAAAATATAGAAGAAAGGGGTTTGTGCACCAATATCTGCCATAAAAGGCCCTAGCCATAATAGGTGAGAAGCTATACGACTCAATTCCAACATAATTACTCGGATATAGCTGGCTCTTTTAGGTACTTGAATATTTCCCAATTGTTCTGGTCCGTTTACAGTTATTGCTTCTGTGAACATAGTAGCTAAATAATCCCAACGTGTTACATAAGGCAGATATTGTATAATTGTTCGATTTTCCGCTATTTTTTCCATTCCTCTGTGTAAATAACCCAATATTGGTTCACAATCAATAACATCTTCACCATCTAGAGTAACAATAAGTCGAAGAACACCATGCATTGATGGGTGGTGAGGGCCCATATTAACTATCATAAAGTCCTTTCTTGTAGTTAAGATATTCATAGGTTTTTCCTCGATTCATTCTTATATGAATCGCTTAAAAAAGTTCATCAAAATGCCAGATCTAATAAATCGAATAGAATAATTGAGAATTACTTTTCAATTTAACGAATTTGGGACTCCCGAATATCAAACTGATTTATTAATTTTTTATAACGTATTCCATCTTTCTTTGACAAATAAGATAGTAATCGTTGCCGTTTTCCCAGAATTTTACGTAAACCTCTTTGAGATAAATAGTCTTTTCGGTGCAATTCAAAATGTGAAGTAAGTCTTCGTATTCTATTGGTAAAATGGAATACTTGAAATTCAACCGATCCCGGGTTTTTTTCTTTTTTTTCTTCTGAAATAACAGGTATAAATGCATTTTTTACCATAAAAAATTGAAAGTTTTTTCCTTCTCCTCGCTTTATATATATATATATATATTTTTTATTTTCCCATCTCCTCGCTTTATATATATATTTGATTTATTGATCAGTAATAATAATGACACTAATTTTGAATTTTGTATATAAATATGAATTTCCTTAAAAAATAAAAGAGGATTTCGTTGATTTTTTTGGATCTAATGGATATTTCATTTTATTTATATCAATGCCACAATGCGCGTCTGTATTTATGTTATGTATTTTATATGAAGACAAATTTCGATTAACGAATTTTCAATCGCGGATACATATGTATTCTTACTATACTGAAACGACTTCCATTATGGGTATAAAACCAATAGCGATTTATACAAGCTAAATCTTCTAATCGATAATTTGGCCAAAGAAAAATTTTTAAATTCATTCGTTTTTTTTTCTCTTTCTCAAGATATATATAGTTTTTAGTCAAAACTTGAAAACAATTATGGACTTTATTTTCATTATAAAATATTGTGTTTCTATCTATACTATTTATATTACTTGGATTTAAACAAATTAGAATTCTCAATTCTCTACGACGTCTAGGGGATAAAATATTTTCAGTAACAAGTAAATCAAAATTCTTTTTTTCTATTACCTTTTGATCTCTTGTTCTTGTAATGTATTTATCTAAATTTTGCTTATTAACATTACATTTTTCTGGGTATTTTTTATAAATTTTTCGTTTATTCTTATGAATTAATGAAAGACCCACGGTTTGATACATAAGAAATTTTTTCTTGTTTTTTCTAGACAAACGAACAGGTTCTATAACAAATATTTCTTTTTTTATCAATTTTTTATTTTTTCTTAAGCCTTGAAGAGTTAAATTCTTCTGATTTTGAATCATCATAATATCTAGACCTAGCTCTCCTCTTTGAATAGACGCTATAGTAATTTCTCTTAAATTTTTCAATCTAATCAGGAGACAATATACTTTAACATTTTTAAATATTCTTTGACCTAAGAAATTCTTCCAATTCAAATGTAAAATCGAAAAATTTCTTAGTAAGAAATTAAGTTCTGCCTCCATCTTGTTCTTGTCTTTCTTTTTCTTTCTACCCTTAATATTCTTTTCATTGCCTGATCCTACAAAATCTTTTTCTTGGTTTGAAAGAGGTATTTCAAGATTTATTTGATCGACGTATAATGTTTTTGCTTGATTTTGAGTCTCTAACTCCAATTCAAGAGATTTCTTTTTTTTCGATGGTCGATAAATATCGCTTATTTTTTTCTTTCTAGTAATGTTATTTTTATTTTCACTAATATTTGGATTAAAATTAAAAAAAAGTAATTGGATTGGTATGATCCATGGGTTATCCCTATATGCATTATAAAATATCACTAATTTTGAAAAGAACCAAAATTCAGGATTCGATATGGAACGATTTAGTATTTCTATATTGATTCTCGCCCAATCGAAATACTTTCTATACTGGTTTTTTTCCATATCTATAATAGTGTCTTCCGCTATATAATTTTTGATAAAGATATTACCTATTATATCAAATAATTCATTTTTATGCGCGTTGTAATTCGAATAAATTACTTTTTTTTTATTTGCTTGAACTTGAAATAGGGATTTCGATCCATAAATATATGAGTCTTTCTTATCCACATAATTGATAAAACTATAGGATAAAAGATCATAGCTATATTGTTTTCTCATTTTTTTTTTTTTTAATGCACCTACTTGTTCTTCTTTGTAAAGAATTAATCGGCTTTTTTCATATGAATTATATTTGGTTAAATCTTGATTTTGAGTTACGCGACATTGAATGATCTTATTTTTCCATTTTTGTGGTACTAATCTGGACCATCTGCTTTGGGATAAGTCATATTGATAATTATCCTTTAACCTATTTGTCCATTGATTTATTCCAAAATTGTGAGAGTTCTTATGTTTTAATTTCGAATGAAATATTCCCTCTATTCCAAAAAAAGAATCTTTTATTTCATTTTTAAGAAAAAAAAAATTTTCATGATATTCAAAAACCGATCTTAATTTATATATGTTAATAATTCGGGTTTGTAATAATTTGAAAAATACATATGCTTGTGACAAAAAGGAGACGTCACAAGAATTTTTTGAATTTGTATTCCTAGTATTAAAATATTTGTGTATAATCGAAATAAAGCGAATTATATTTTGATTTGTTTTATCAGTTCTTTCTGCATTTGGTTTATTAATGTAAATGGATTTATTGAAAATTTTTTTTGTTGATTCAAGAAAAAGTTGTGTATTGATCCTCGGAATACAAATGATATATAGAAAGATATCTATGTATGTCCTTTTCATGAAAAATTTAAAAAAAGAATGTGATTTACGAGTTAATTGAACATTTCTTCTTCTTTTTAATATCTGCAAATTTTTGTTTTTTAATTCGATCCTTTTAACACCATAAGTAGTTTTGTTCGAATTAATATTTGTCTCTAAAATTAGAAGCCCTTTTTTCATTTTTTCGATTTTTTTAAAAATTTCTTTTCTTTTAGCATTCAGATCCTTTATTTTTTTTTTTTTTATTGAATAATTTGCCGAATTTATAGATTGAATTTGAGTGGTTGCTTCGAAAATAATTGGACTGTTCTTCCCGATTATTGAATCTTTTTTGCTTTCACTCAATTCATCTATTTTTTTGAATTTAAATTTAATAAATAGAACTTTTGAAAATTTTTTTATTTTTTTCGTTAGAAATAGAATACTTTTGATGATCCATTTTGCTTTTTCTTTTAAGATATTTAGAAACAATTTCAGTTTTTCACTTAAAGCTTTTTGAACTAGAAAAATGAAAAACTGAAATTGTTTCTTTTTTTTTTTTAGTTCTTTTAAAATCGGATTAAAAAATGAAAATCGATTTTGGGTAGAACCAGAAAAGGGCAATTCGACTTCTGTTCCCCAAATTGTTAAAAAACAAAAGTTCTTTTTTTTCATTTGATCTTTTTTCTTTTCATTGGATCGTAGCTTAGATTTGTGCCAAGGTTTTAGACGAAAAGGAAATAATATCTTTATCTGAATACCGTCTGTTAGCCATTTTTTTGGAAATTCTGTTTCGGATAATTGAACACCATTATACGTACATTTAATATACATTTCTCTCTTCCAATCCCTAAAATCTTCAGACCATTCAGGAAATTGAAAAAATAATATACGAACAATATTTTTTATTATTATCAATGAAGGTAATATAATATATTTTCTAAGAATCGATTGCGTTATTAATAAAAAACCCCTTATTACTTGAGCAAATATAATACTATCCCAGGCTTCTGCTATTTCGATACGTTTTTTTTCCTCATTTTCTTTTTTTTGTTCCTCTTTCGAACTTTCTTTTACTTTTTTCTCTGTATAATCATAAATTTGAAATTCTTTCTTTATCCAATTTTTTAACATAAAAAAGATTTTCATTGACTTGATACTATCAAAAAAAAAGAATAAAGGTCTCTCCATTTTATCCAAAAAAAGAGGGGAATGCACACTTTTTTGAAAAAATTTCCAAGTAACTGTTTTACGCCTTTGAGCACGTATAGATCCTTTTATTATGTCTCGCCGAAAATCCGATTGTTGTGAATAACGTATTAAAGCCAATTCGTTTTTTTTTTTAGTATTATCGGTATCTTCCGTATCATTATAAGTATTATCTTTCTTAAAAAATTTAGATTTATTTAAAATGACTACACGTTTGGCTTTTCTAGAACGAATTTGATAATTCTCTGCTTCAATTTTTCCGTCCAGTTGTTCTAATTCGTCAATAAATTTGTATGACCATCGAGGAACTTTTTTACTGATTTCGTTTATTCTAATACATTCAGTTCTATTTCGATTTACTATTGTTTTTTCCTTCAAATCTGTTCTAATTGCATCGAATAAGATTTTGATTCTTTTTTTTTTTTCTTCTTCATCTTCAGAATTCTTTTTGATTTGTTCATCTTCTGGAAATAAATAGAGTGCTTCACAACCTAAGCTTGATACTGATTTTTGTGAAAATTTATGGATTGGGTTAAAAAAAAAAAATGAAATTCCTAATGCTTTTCGATCAAATGTTTTTATTTTCTCTTCCAATTCTTGATAATTATTATTATTATTTGGATAAATATTATTATAAATATTATTATTAATATAAAGAAAGGTACCATGAATTTTATTTATCCAAATTTGATTTTTTTTGTAAGTTTTTTCATCTTGGATTCGTCCACGAAAAGATCTGTTTAAAAAAGGATCATATATTTTAGTTAAGTATTTTGTTTTAGTTTCATCATTACACAATCGAATTCGGTTTTCCAATATATCCAGAGAAATCCATTTATTATCTATAACTTTTGCCCTATTTAGAAATTCATTGCTCAGTTTCTTTCTTTTTTCTTCATTAGTATAGTTCCAATAATTAGACAATTCGTCATAGGAAATTTTATCTCTTGTGAAGAGATCCAATTTTGTTTCCATCATTTTTTGAAAAGTTGATAAATTGGATGGATACGTAAAAGATATTCTCTCTTTTCCATCACTTTGGCATGTATGAAAAAAAAATTCTGAAATTTCATTTTTTACGATATTTTCAAATCGATTATTTTTTATATATCGAAATGGACGATTCCATCGTTTATAATTAAAAAGAATGCTTACAAGGGGTTTTTGAGCAAATTCTAGGCTATATTTATCCTCATCGATTTTGTACAAATTCTTCTCTTTTTTCGAAAAAATATCTTTGTTCTTGGATCTTTTTTGTTTTTGTTTAGTTCGTACCCTTTGCAAATTTTTTTCGACATCACTTTTTCCTTTTTTATAAATTTCATTACTTTTTTGAATTTCTGACAATTTCTTAGTAAAAAAGGGGGGCGGTATTCTGCCTAAATAATATAAACAGGTAACAAATAAGAAAATAATAAACATTTTAAACATTGAATTTCGAAATTCTGACATAATGTACTTATTTGATTGAATAGGTACATTAGATTTAATTGAATTATTTTGTTGTATGCAGACTAATATAAATTCAATCAATTTCATCAAAAAAATGTGACCAATTAACCAACCAATAAAACTACTTGTGAAAAATAAAAATTTATTGTTGCATCGAAATAAATAAATATTTACTAATCTTATTAATATTGAACTTGGTAAAAAAAAAGGATTTAATAACTGGAAAATAAGATTCTGAAAGAATATTTTTTGAATACTAAAATTGCGTATTGAATTTGGATTCTTGTATTCATAATTCAAAAAGTTTTTGTGATTATTGCCGAAGAACTGAAATAAAAGATAAGGTAGAACTATGACAGTTATTGTATGTGGGCTACCCAATGCTAGATGCAAGGGCGCATAATAGATGGATATGAACATTATGAGCTGTCCCGTAATAAACCCAGTTGTTGCTGATATTTTTTTTTCGGTCCCTTCTTCTAAAACTAAAACCCGAGCTCGAAAAAGGAAGAGATAAGAAGGCCCTATGGAAAATGTGGTCAGAAATCCA